AATTTGCAAAGAGTACGAACTAAACAAAAACAAAAAAGATCCAACAACAAAGATCTTTTTCCTTATATTTTTTCGAAAAAAGAGAAGAATTTATACAAAATCGACGAGGAGAAATATAAATTAGGGTTTGTTCAAAAACCTCTCGTAAACATTCTTTTCAATTATAAACGATGGAATCGTCCATTTCGATATATAAAAAATAATAGATTTGAAAATATCGTAAAAAATGAAATTTCAGAATTTTTTTTTCATACATGTCAAAGTGATGGAAGAGAAAGAATATCTTTTACGTATCCACCAAATTTATCAACTTTTCATAAAATGATGGAAACCAAAATTTATCTCTTCACAAGAGATAAATTTTCCTATGATGAATTGTCTAATTATTGGAGCTATACTAATGAAGAAAAAAGAAACAAATTGAGCAATGAATTTCTAAATAGGGCAAAAGTTATGGATAAGGAATTTATTTCTCTGGATAGATTCGAAAACCGAATTCGATTGTGTAATGATGAAACTAAAACAAAATATTTAACTAAAATATATGATCCTTTCCTGAACGGACCCTTTCGTGGACGAATCAAAAATGGTTTTTCAACCCCAATTCAACATGAAAAAACTTACAAAAAAAATCACATTTTGATAAATAAAATTCACGGTATCCTTATTTATAATAATACTTATAATAATACTTATAAAAATAATAATAGTAATTATCCAGAATTAGAGGAAAAAATCAATCTATTTGATAGAAAATCATTAGTAACTACATTTTTTTTTTTTAATCTAATCAGTAAATTTTCAAAAAAATTAGTATCAAGCTTGAGTTTTGAAGCACTCTATTTATTTCCAGAACATGAACAAGTCAAAATGAATTATGAAGACGAAGAAGAAAAAAAACAAATAATAAAAATATTATTTGCTGCAATTAGAACTGATTTGAACGAAAAAACAATAGTAAATCGAAATAGAACTAAGTGTATTAGAATAAACGAAATCCGTAAAAAACTTCCTCGATGGTCATACAAATTTATTGACGAATTGGAACAACTGGAGGGAAAAAATGAAGCAGAGAATTATCAAATTCGTTCTAGAAAAGGCAAACGTGTAGTCATTTTGACTAATAAATCTAAATTTTTTAAGAAGTACGATACTTATAATCATACCGGAGATACTGATAATGCTAAAAAAAAAAAAAACGAATTGGCTTTAATACGTTATTCCCAACAATCGGATTTTCGGCGAGACATAATCAAAGGATCTATACGTGCTCAAAGGCGTAAAACAGTTACTTGGAAATTTTTTCAAAAAAGGGTGCATTCCCCCCTTTTTTTTGATAAAATTGAAAAACCATTATTCTTTTCTTTTGATAGTTTCAAATCAATGAAAATCTTTTTTATGTTAAAAATTTGGATGCGAAAAAAGACAGAATTTGAAATTTCGAGTTATACGGAGGAAGGGGCAAAAGAAAGTTCGAAAAAAGAGGAGGAAAAAAAAAAGGAAAATGAGGAAAGAAAACGTATAGAAATAGCAGAAGCCTGGGATAGCATTATATTTGCTCAAGTAATAAGAGGTGTTTTATTAATAACCCAATCCATTCTTAGAAAATATATTCTATTACCTTCATTGATAATAATTAAAAATATTGTTCGTATACTATTTTTTCAATTTCCCGAATGGTCAGAAGATTATAGGGATTGGAAGAGAGAAATGTATATTAAATGCACGTATAATGGCGTTCAATTATCCGAAAGAGAATTTCCCAAAAAATGGCTAACAGATGGTATTCAGATAAAGATATTATTTCCTTTTCGTCTAAAACCTTGGCACAAATCTAAGCTACGATCCAATGAAAAGAAAAAAGATCCAATGAAAAAAAAGAACTTTTGTTTTCTAACAGTTTGGGGGATGGAAGTCGACGTGCCCTTTTCTAGTTCTCCCCAAAATCGATTTTCATTTTTCGACCCCATTTTTAAAGAACTCAAAAAAAAAACGAAACAATTTCAATTTTTCACTTTTCTAGTTCTAAAAGTTTTAAGTGAAAAATTGAAATTGTTTCTAACTATCTTAATAGAAAAAGCAAAACGGATCATCAAAAGTATTATCGAAAGTATTCTCAAAAGTATTCTCAAAAGTATTCTCAAAAGTATTCTAGTCCTAACGAAAATAAAACAATTTTTCAAATTTTTATTTATTAAATTTAAATTCAAAAAGATAGATGAATTGAGCGAAAGCAAAAAAGATTCAACAATTTGTAAGAATAATCCAATGATTTCCGAAGCAACCATTTCAATTCAATCGATAAATTCGGTAAATTGTTCATTGAAAAAAAAAAAAATAAAGGATCTTAATGCTAAAAGAAAAGCAGTTATAAAAAAAATCGAAAAAATGAAAAAAGAAAAAAAGAAAAGAGGACTTGTAATTTCAGAGACAAATATTCATTCGAACAAAACAACTTATGATAGTAAAAGGATAGAATTAGAAAAAAAAAATTTGCAGATATTACAAAGAAGAAGAAATGCTCGATTAACTCGTAAATCACATTCTTTTTTTAAATTTTTCATGAAAAGGATATACACAGATATCTTTCTATATATCATTTGTATTCCGAGGATGAATATACAACTTTTTCTTGAATTAACAAAAAAATTTTTAAATAAATCCATTTACGATAATGAAGCAAATGCAGAAAGAACTTATAAAACAAATCAAAGTCTAATTCGCTTTATTTCAATTTTACACAAATATTTTAATATTAGAAATACGAATTCACATAATTCCTGTGACATCTCCTTTTTGTCACAAGCATATGTATTTTTTAAATTATTACAAACCCGAATTATTAACATAAACATATATAAGTTAAAATCTGTTTTTCAATATCATGGAAATTTTTTTTTTCTGAAAAATGAAATAAAGGATTCTTTTTTTGGAGCACAAGGAATATTTCATTCTAAATTAAAACATAAGAACCCTCTCAATTCTGTAAGAAATCAATGGACAAATTGGTTAAAGGATCATTATTATCAATATGACTTATCTAAAAGTAGATGGTCCAGATTAGTACCACAAAAATGGAGAAATAGAATCACTGAATGTCGTATAGCTCAAAAGAAAGATTTAACCGAATATTATTCATATGAAAAAAGCCGATTAATTCTTTACAAAGAACAACAAGTAGACGCATTAAAAAAAAAAATTAGAAAACAATATAGATACGATCTTTTATCCTATAATTTTATCAATTATGCAGATAAGAAAGACTCATATATTTATGGATATAGATCCCTATTTCAAGCAAATAAAAACCAAGTGATTTCTTCTAATTACAACACGTATAAAAAAGACTTATTTGATATCATAGATAATATCTTTATCAAGAATTATATATCGGAAGATGCTATTCTAGATATGGAAAAAAATCTGGATAGAAAGTATTTTGATTGGATGGGAATCAATAGAGAAATACTAAATCGTTCCATATCGAATCTAGAATTTTGGTTCTTTTCAAAATTTGTGATTTTTTATAATGCATATAGGGGTAACTCGCAGGTTATACCAATCAAATTACTTTTTTTACATTCTAATGTAAATCAAAATGTTAGTGAAAATAAAAATAACATTACTAGAAAGAAAAAAATAATAGATATTTTTGGACCATCGAAAAAAAATGAATCTCTTGAATTGGAGTTAGAGACTCGAAATCGGGCAAAAGCAGAATACCCCGATCAAATAAATCTTGAATTATCTATCTCAAACCAAGAAAAAGATATTGAAAACGATTATGTAGGATCGGGCAGTGAAAAGAATAGTAAGGGTATAAAGAAAAAGAAAGATAAGAACAAGATGGAGGCAGAACTTAATTTCTTACTAAGAAATTTTTGGATTTTACATTTAAATTGGAATAATTTCTTAGGTCAAAGAATATTTAACAATATCAAAGTATATTGTCTCCTGATTAGATTGAAAAATTTAAGAGAAATTACTATAGCCTCTATTCAAAGAGGAGAACTTGGTCTAGATATTATGATGATTCAAAATCAGAAGAATTTAACTCTTCTAGGCTTAAGGAAAAATAAAAATAACAAATTTATGAAAAAAGAAATATTTGTTATCGAACCAGTTCGCCTGTCTAGAAAAAACAATAAACAATTTTTTATGTATCAAACCATGGGTCTTTCATTAATTCATAAGAATAAACGCAAAATTTATCACAAATACCCAGAAAAAATTCATGTTAATAAGAAAAATTTTGATAAATACATTACAAGAACAAGAGATCAAAAGATAACAGAAAAAAAAGAAAAAGATAATTCTGATTTACTTGTTCCTGAAAACATTTTATCCGCTAGACGTCGTAGAGAATTGAGAATTCGAATTTGTTTAAATCCAAATAATATAAATAGTATGCATAGAAACACAATATTTTATAATGAAAATAAAGTCCAAAATTGTTTTCAACTTTTGACTAAAAAAAGAAAATATTTTGAGAAAGATAAAAAAAAACTAATGAATTTCAAAATTTTTCTTTGGCCAAAATATCGATTAGAAGATTTAGCTTGTATAAATCGCTATTGGTTTAATACCCATAATGGAAGCCATTTCAGTATAGTAAGGATACATATGTATCCTCGAGTGAAAATTCGTTAATCGAAATTTGTCTTCTATTTACCATATAGATATGGTAAATAGAAGACAAATGAATATATCTATATATATATCTATATAGATACATAACATAAATAAAGACACGCATTATGGTATGGCATTGATACTAATTCACTGATGTATATGTTAGATAAAAAAAGAATCACCAAAATTCTCTTTTTTTTAAGTATACAATTTTTTATGTTGAATCTATAAAAACAGTCTCCCTTATATCTATTTAAATTGGATTGATTAAATTGATAAGAATTAATTCGATTGTAAAAAAATCAAGAATTCTTAAGTAAATTCAGATTTATATAAAAAATTAAAAATTAGTGTCATTACTATTACTGATCAATAAAAATATCTATAAAAAGAGAGGAGAAGGGAAAAACTTTCATTTTTTATGGTAAAAAATTCATTTATACCTGTTATTTCACAAGAAAAAAAAGAAAAAAACCCGGGATCGGTTGAATTTCAAATATTCAAATTTACCAATAGAATACGAAGACTTACTTCACATTTTGAATTGCACCGAAAAGACTATTTATCTCAAAGAGGTTTACGTAAAATTTTGGGAAAACGGCAAAGATTACTGTCTTATTTGTCAAAGAAAGATAGAATACGGTATAAAAAATTAATAAATCAGTTTGATATTCGGGAGTCACAAATTCGTTAAATTGAAGAGTAATTCTCAATTATTCGATTTATTAGATCTTGAATTAATTTTGATGAACTTTTTTTTTAAGCGATTCATAAAAGAATAAATCGAGGAAAAACCTATGAATATCTCAACTACAAGAAAGGACTTCATGATAGTCAATATGGGGCCTCACCACCCATCAATGCATGGTGTTCTTAGACTTATTGTTACTCTAGATGGTGAGGATGTTATTGATTGTGAACCAATATTGGGTTATTTACACAGAGGAATGGAAAAAATAGCGGAAAACCGAACAATTATACAATATCTGCCTTATGTAACACGTTGGGACTATTTAGCTACTATGTTCACAGAAGCAATAACTGTAAATGGACCAGAACAGCTGGGAAATATTCAAGTACCTAAAAGAGCCAGTTATATCCGAGTAATAATGTTGGAGTTAAGTCGTATAGCTTCTCACCTACTATGGCTAGGACCCTTTATGGCAGATATTGGTGCACAAACTCCCTTTTTCTATATTTTCAGAGAAAGAGAATTAATATATGATCTATTTGAAGCTGCGACGGGTATGAGAATGATGCATAATTTTTTTCGTATCGGGGGGGTAGCGACTGATCTACCTTATGGTTGGGTAGATAAATGTTATGATTTCTGCGATTATTTTTTAACAAGAATTGTTGAATATCAAAAACTTATTACGCGAAATCCTATTTTTTTAGAACGGGTTGAGGGGGTAGGTGTAGTTGATATAAAGGAAGTAATAAATTGGGGTTTATCAGGACCGATGCTTCGGGCTTCCGGAATACAATGGGATCTCCGTAAAGTGGATAATTATGAATGTTACGAAGAATTTGATTGGGAAGTTCAATGGCAAAAAGAAGGAGATTCATTAGCTCGTTATTTAGTTCGAATTGGTGAAATGGTGGAATCCATAAAAATTATTCAACAGGCTTTGGAAGGAATTCCCGGCGGACCCTATGAAAATTTAGAAATTCGATGCTTTGATAGAGAAAAAGAGCCAGAATGGAATGAGTTTGAATATCGATTTATTAGTAAAAAACCGTCTCCGACTTTTGAATTGCCAAAACAAGAACTTTATGTAAGAATTGAAGCCCCCAAGGGAGAATTGGGAATTTTTCTAATAGGGGATCAAAATGGTTTTCCTTGGAGATGGAAAATTCGTCCGCCAGGTTTTATCAATTTGCAAATTCTTCCTCAATTAGTTAAAAGAATGAAATTGGCCGATATTATGACAATACTAGGTAGCATAGATATTATTATGGGAGAAGTTGATCGTTGAAATGATAATTGATTTAACAGAAATACAAGATATCCATTTTTTTTTCCGATTGGAATCTTTTAAAGAGATATATGGAATTATATGGGTATTTGCCCCTATTTTGATTCTTATATTGGGAATTACAATAAGTGTACTAGCAATTGTATGGTTAGAAAGAGAAATATCCGCAGGGATACAACAACGTATTGGACCTGAATACACCGGTCCTTTTGGAGTTCTTCAAGCTCTAGCAGACGGAACAAAATTACTTTTCAAAGAGAATCTTATTCCATCTAGAGGAGATATTCGTTTATTCAGTATAGGACCATCTATATCAGTCATATCCATTATAATAAGCTATTCAGTAATTCCTTTTGGCTATAACTTTGTTTTATCTGATCTGAATATTGGTGTTTTTTTATGGATTGCTATTTCGAGTATTGCTCCCATTGGACTTCTTATGTCAGGATATGGGTCAAATAATAAATATTCCTTTTTGGGTGGTCTACGAGCGGCTGCTCAATCGATTAGTTATGAAATACCATTAACTCTATGTGTGTTATCGATATCTCTACGTGCGATTCGTTGAGACAGAAATTTTTTGATACTATTTGCTATATCCCTCTCTTTATAGTACTTTGTAGTAAAGTGGGAAAATAAATTGAATATATATATCTATTCAATTTATTTTTTTTTTATTATTTTTCGCATTCGGATTGAAGAATTTAATCAGATAGTTATATGAGTGCAATAAAACAGCTTCTTTTGAATATAATTTATAGAATACTATATTAGTTATAGTTAATAGAAAGGATGATGATTTTAAATTGCAGTAAAAATATTAAGTCTCATTTTCTATGTATAAGAATTAAGTGAAAAAGTGAATTAAATTATAGGTAGAAGTGGTTGTTTCTCCCAAGGTTGGTTGATTAGTCATCCTGTCTTGAAGCGGGCGTAAAAGACCAACCCTTTTTCAATTTTCAATATCATTTGTATGAATTAGCATACATATATTAACATAAATAAGGGATTAATAAAAAAGGAATGGATGGTTAGAAACACCAAAATACACAAAGGATTAGTAACGTATATTTTTTAAAATATCCAAAAGAACATTTATGTATAATAGAAAAAGAATACTAATTGGGGCTTTCCGTTGGTAGAAAAAATAAGGCAGTACTCCCCACAATTCCGATCCAGAGTATACTTCCATCCACTGATTAAATAAATAACTATCAGGAACGAAATAATCCTTTAATTTTTTTAAGTCCCCTTTTATTTTACTTGCACAAAAAAGACTAGGATAAGAACGAAAAAAAAAAGTGATTCCCTTTTTCTTTTTTGTCTTATATCCATATTTAATTTATGGAGATAGAATTCATGTCATAATTTAGAAAATGAACATGTAATTCTTTTTCGTAATCGAAAATGATGAGGGAGTTATTGATAATTTTAAAAAAGTATTTTATAGAAGAATTTAGTTATTACTCAACAAATTTCAATTTTAATTTTTTAAAGGATGAGATCAATTCAGAAGTACCTTTTGTATTTTTTATTTATTTAACGAAATGTTAAAATGTATTTTTTCTTTATTAAATGTATTTATTTTAAAATTTTTTTATTAGAACAGACAGAATTCAATAGGTCTAATTCAGAACCGTCCGATAAAATCGAATATTATCTACCTTAGAGATATATCAAGGGATAAATAATCGGACCGGTCCTTAGATTTTTTTAAGGCTTTAAAGGAGCCGTATGAGGTGAAAATCTCATGTACGGTTCTGTAATAGAGATGGTAACAGTAATGTCATCACCGACTAGGATTATCTAACAGTTTAAGTACAGTTGATATAGTTGATGCACAATCAAAATATGGTTTTTGGGGATGGAATTTGTGGCGTCAACCTATGGGTTTCATCGTTTTTCTAATCTCTTCCCTAGCAGAATGTGAAAGATTACCTTTTGATTTACCGGAAGCGGAAGAAGAACTAGTAGCGGGTTATCAAACCGAATATTCGGGTATCAAATTTGGTTTATTTTACGTTGCTTCCTATTTAAACCTATTCATTTCTTCCTTATTTGTAACAGTTCTTTACTTTGGTGGTTCAAATATCTCTATTCCATACATATTCGTTTCTGACTTTTTTCAAATAAATCAAACATATGGAGTTTTTGTAACGATAATTGGTATCTTTATTACACTAGCTAAAACTTATTTATTCTTATTCGTTTCTATCGCAACAAGATGGACTTTGCCTAGGCTAAGAATAGATCAATTATTAAATCTTGGGTGGAAGTTTCTTTTACCCATTTCTCTCGGTAATCTATTATTAACAACTTCGTCTCAACTGTTTTCACTGTAAAAAAAAAAGTGGACCTTATATATTCATAACTTGTTTCAAACAAGAGAAAGAAAAAAATATTCAGAGATATTCACGATATGTTCCTTATGGTAACTGGATTCATAAATTATAGTCAACAAACAGTCCGAGCTGCAAGGTACATTGGTCAAGGTTTCATGATTACCCTATCTCACGCAAATCGGTTACCCGTAACTATTCAATATCCTTATGAAAAAATAATCTCATCAGAACGTTTCCGCGGTCGAATACATTTTGAATTTGATAAATGCATTGCTTGTGAAGTATGTGTTCGTGTATGTCCCATAGATCTACCCGTTGTTGATTGGAAACTAGAAACTGATATTCGAAAGAAACGGTTGCTTAATTATAGTATTGATTTCGGAATCTGTATATTTTGTGGTAACTGTATTGAGTATTGTCCAACAAATTGTTTATCAATGACCGAAGAATATGAACTTTCAACTTATGATCGCCACGAATTGAATTATAATCAAATTGCTTTGGGCCGTTTACCAGTGTCAATAATTGATGATTATACAATTCGAACAATTCAAATAAAATTAAATTATTTATAAAATTCTTCTAAAAACGAAAATAATAGAATACTTATATATTCTATTATTTTGAAATTACTCTTTCACATAAAGAAAAGAATGAAATGACATTGATCCTATAACAACTGTACCTATAGCAACTCACACCTCTTATCTTGGGAGTTGGTGGAATTCAATGCGGAGAGAATTTTAGTATTTAATAAGTTTTTTTCCTGGTCATATCAATAAGGTCATGAAATTTCGATTTATTTATCTCTTATTTTACATATAATGGATTTGCCCGAACCGCTACATGATTTTATTTTAGTCTTTCTTGGATCGGGTCTTATATTAGGAAGTCTGGGAGTAGTATTATTTACGAATCCAATTTTTTCTGCTTTTTCGTTGGGACTAGTTCTTGTTTGTATATCTTTATTCTATATTTTATCAAACTCCCATTTTGTAGCTGCATCACAACTACTTATTTATGTGGGCGCTATAAATGTTTTAATAATATTTGCTGTGATGTTTATGAATGGTTCGGAATATTACCAAGATTTTCGTCTTTGGACCGTTGGGGATGGAATTACTTTGATGGTTTGTACAAGTATCTTTGTTTCACTAATAACTACTATTCTAGATACATCATGGCACGGGATTATTTGGACTACAAGACCCAATCAGATTATAGAGCAAGATTTGATAAGTACTAGTCAACAAATTGGAATTCATTTATCAACAGATTTTTTTCTTCCATTTGAACTAATTTCCATAATCCTTTTAGTTGCTTTGATAGGTGCAATTGTCGTGGCTCGCCAATAAGAAATTTTTAGAACTAATAATAGAAATCAAAATTAAATTTTGTTAGATTTTATCACATTTATTTTTGTTGAATTCTATGTGAACGAAAACTAATATTTCTGTATAAAATCTTTTTTTTATTGCGAATACATTATTTTGTTGTAGACTTATTATATTAGTCAATCAAATCCGTTGAATTCTTCTTGTTCATATCGAAATGAATAAAAATAGATAAGGAGTTGGTCAATGATATTCGAGCATGCACTTGTTTTGAGTGCCTATTTATTTTCTATAGGTATATATGGGTTGATCACGAGCCGAAATATGGTTAGAGCCCTTATGTGTCTTGAACTTATACTGAATGCAGTTAATATAAATCTCGTAACCTTTTCTGATTTTTTTGATAGTCGACAATTAAAAGGAAATATTTTTTCAATTTTTGTTATAGCTGTTGCAGCCGCTGAAGCAGCTATCGGACCGGCTATTGTTTCCTCGATTTATCGTAATAGAAAATCAACCCGTATCAATCAATCAAATTTGTTGAATAAATAATATTACCCATAAAAAATAAAAAAAGTAGAATTTATAATAGTGTGTACTATTAATCGATTCAAATTAGCATATATGATATATAAATTAGAATCATGTTTGCGAAAACAAAGATAAGAAATCAAAGTATCTTGGTTCTATTCTCTTATTATTAATTAATCTATAAGTAGATTTTGATTAGCAAAATTCTTAAAAATTATTGATTCATCTGGTATCTAATATATATATATAATTATATATAATTCGTTTACGAGTTTACTAGATTGAAAATGTTGAATTTTTTATGTTCAAGGATTACGATCCAATGTCACATTCAGTAAAGATTTATGATACATGTATAGGATGTACTCAATGTGTCCGAGCCTGCCCAACAGATGTATTAGAAATGATACCTTGGGACGGATGTAAAGCTAAACAAATTGCTTCTGCCCCAAGAACAGAGGACTGTGTTGGTTGTAAGAGGTGTGAATCCGCCTGTCCGACGGATTTCTTAAGTGTTAGAGTTTATTTATGGCATGAAACAACTCGAAGCATGGGTCTAGCTTATTGATACATTTCAAAAAGAACCGCACACAAGTACGTTTTTTTACTGGCAAAAACCCGCGCTCAAAATAAAAAAAAAAAAAAGATTTCCTTTTTTTATTTTGAGCGCGGGTTTTTCTAGTCTAAGTATATCTTATTTTTATCACGAATTATTTTCCTTGGTTAACAACTGTTGTAGTTTTGCCAATAGTCGGGGGTTCCTTAATTTTCTTATTTCCCCATAAAGGAAATAAGGTAATTAAATGGTATACTATTTGTATATGTTTAATTGATCTCCTTATAACAGCCTATGTATTTTGTTATCATTTCGAATTGGATGATCCACTAATCCAATTGACAGAAAATTATAAATGGATCCATTTTTTTGACTTTTACTGGAGATTCGGAATAGATGGACTCTCTCTAGGACCCATTTTATTGACGGGATTTATCACTACGTTAGCTACGTTAGCGGCTCAGCCGGTTACTCGAGAATCCAAATTATTCTATTTCCTGATGTTAGCAATGTATAGTGGTCAAATAGGAACATTTTCTTCTCAAGACATTTTACTTTTTTTCATCATGTGGGAATTAGAATTAATTCCCGTTTATCTACTTTTATCTATGTGGGGTGGAAAAAAACGTTTGTATTCAGCTACAAAGTTTATTTTGTACACTGCGGGAAGTTCTGTTTTTTTATTACTGGGAATTCTAGGTATGGGTTTATATAGCTCTAATGAACCAACATTAAATTTTGAATCATTAACTAATCAATCATATCCCGTGGCGCTGGAAATAATATTCTATATCGGATTTCTTATTGCTTTTGCTGTCAAATCACCAATTATACCCTTACATACATGGTTACCAGACACCCACGGAGAGGCACATTACAGCACTTGTATGCTTTTAGCCGGAATATTATTAAAAATGGGAGCATATGGGTTGGTTCGAATTAATATGGAATTATTATCTCGCGCTCATTCTATATTTTCTCCCTGGTTAATGCTATTAGGTTCAATTCAAATAATCTATGCAGCTTCAACATCTCTTGGTCAACGCAATTTAAAAAAAAGAATAGCTTATTCCTCAGTATCTCATATGGGTTTCTTAATTTTAGGAATTGGTTCTATAAGCGATACAGGTCTCAATGGGGCTATTTTACAAATAATCTCTCACGGATTTATCGGCGCTGCGCTTTTTTTCTTGGCGGGAACTAGTTATGATAGACTACGTCTTCTTTATCTCGACGAAATGGGTGGAATGGCTATCCCAATGCCAAAAATATTCACGGTTTTCACTATCTTATCGATGGCTTCTCTTGCATTGCCGGGCATGAGCGGTTTTGTTGCAGAATTGATAGTCTTATTGGGAATAATTACTAGCCAAAAATATCTTTTAATTACAAAAATACTAATAACTTTTGTAACAGCAATTGGAATGATATTAACTCCTATTTATTCATTATCTATCTTACGTCAAATGTTCTATGGATACAAGCTTTTTAATACACCAAATTCTTATTTTTTTGATTCGGGGCCACGAGAATTATTTATTTCAATTTCTATCCTTATACCCGTAATAAGTATTGGCATTTATCCAGATTTGATTTTTTCGTTTTCGGCTGACAAGGTTGAAGCTATTCTATCTAATTTTTTATAGATAGTTTTCACGAATAAATGAAAAATAAAATCAAAAATAGAAAAAAATCCTATGCACAATACAAAAACATATATTTCTTTTGTATTATATTAATTAATTACATAAAAATGAATTTGAATTATAATTGAATATGTTTGTTGTTTTGAGAACCCCTTGAATCACTCCTACAGTACTTGATTCAAAGGGTTCTCAATCATTTTATTCGAAATTTTCTTTGTTATTATATATATATTATGTTTTCGATATTTGTATTTGTGAAGTTCTTTACTTATTTTTATTTTAATTCAATTAGGTGTAAATGAACCATAACTATGTAGTCCTATTCCTAAAAGATTTATACCTAAATAACATACCCAAATTATAAGAAAACCCATGGAGGCAACTATTGAAGAATTTATATCTTCCAATTTTTTATTTTTTCTAGTATGTAAATAAATCGCGAATATAGTCCAAGTAATAAAAGCCCAAGTTTCCTTTGGATCCCAATTCCAATATGATCCCCACGCCTCATTAGCCCATACTGCTCCTGAAATAATACCTATCGTTAAAAAGATAAAACCTAGACTAATAGTACGGTAACCCCAACGATCCAATTGTTGAATAAATTGAGATCTATAATAATTTCTATAAGACGAAAAAGAAGTTTTTTGGAAAACATTATTTTTATCATTCATATTCATGTATTTCATTTCAGCAAAAGAAAATGATTCATTTAAAAAATATAAATTCTTGCTTTTACCAAAAATTTGTATGAGTTCTTGAAATGTAATGACTAAAATAGCCACTGATAATAATGATCCGCATAAAAGAGTTGCATAACCTAATATCATCATACTTACGTGCATCATTAACCAATGGGACTGTAAAGCAGGTACTAATATTAAGGATTCATGCATTTCGGTTAAAAGACCCGAAGTAGCAAAGCCTTGGGTAAAAATAACACTTGGTGTTATTATTGTATTGAAATAGTAGTTTTTCGGTTTTTTGAAGCAAGGAACCATATAAAAAATGGAAAAAGTCCATGAAAGAAATATTAATGATTCATATAAATCACTAAATGGTAAATGGCCCGAAAAAACCCAACGAGTAACTAACAATCCCGTTATACAAAAAAAAGTTATTATCATGCCTTTTTTGGACGAATCATATAATCCTATGATTTCATTGACAAATAATAAGGTTATCAAATGAATTGAAATTAAAATAGATACGACCGAAAACGATATATGAGTTAATATATGCTCTAAACTTGAAAATACCATATATAATGAAAAAATCTAAATACTAGGAATAGAAATAAGAATGGAGTTCATTATAGGACCTATTTTTTAGAAGATAAGATGTCATGCCGCTACTCGGACTCGAACCGAGATGCTCTAGCACTGCTTCCTAAGAGCAGCGTGTCTACCAATTTCACCATAGCGGCTTACTCGAAATCATAATAACTAATTTTGAGTCAATTGTCGAGATTCAAAGAATCAATTAAAATACAATAGTTGTTTACTAAACATTAAATAAAAGAATTTTAAAGAATTCTCTTAGAATCTATTAGAAATATATCTATATATATCTATCTATATATATAGATAGATATATATAATGTAAATATCCTAAATTAATATTATACTATATTAGAATTAGATATTAAATTTATATTAGTATTTTTGTATTTAAAAATCTTCGTTGAATCAAGTTAATTGAAATTATTCTAACGTTTGTATTTGTTACAAAAAAAGCTTTTTGAATTCCCCGTAAAAATAGATTGCGCTAATGAAAAAGCTTTCAATGTTGTAAAATATCCCTTCTTTTTCCATAAGGTGTTCCGAATAATTTTTTTTGATATAGAAGTGCGCTTTTTTGGAACTGCCATATAATTAGTATAGTTTTTGATTGTTATAGAATTCGATGTGAAAGACATTTTTATGTAAATGAAAATCAATTTATCTTTAATTAGCCATATATTTTATCTATCTTAATTCCCATTTTTTGACTATTTCAAGTAAAACATTGAATATTATAATCCTTTTTATAAAGTTTTCCAAACATCGATATTGTTTATTGTAATAAAAAATACTAAATTAGTTAAAAAAATGAACTAATGTTTTTGAAAAAAATTATTATTGAGTCATGTCATATGAATTCAAAAAAGTTTATTTTTAACTAGGAATTTTGTTATTGGTCCATTTTAAGTTTATACTTTGTAATATTTGAAAAAAAAAAATATTGTACAAAGATTTAGAATAATTAATAATAGATCATTCTATTTTCATTAATTCTATGTTTACTTTTTATTAACCGAATCCCTTCTTTACAAAAAAGATAAAATAAAAACCGACGAATAAGAAACAAAATTCATTAGAATCAGAATTTTTTTGTTTATTGTATGGAATATACACATCAATATTCATGGATCATACCTTTTATTCCATTTCCAGTTCCTATGTTAATAGGAGTGGGACTTCTACTTTTTCCGACAGCAACCAAAAATCTTCGCCGTATGTGGGCTTTTCCTAGTATTTTATTGTTAACTATAGTTATGATTTATTCGCTTGATTTGTCTATTCATCAAATCAATAATCGTTCTATTTATCAATATGTATGGTCTTGGACCATAAATAATGATCTTTCTTTAGAGTTTGGGTACTTGATCGATTCACTTACTTCTATTATGTCAATATTAATTACTACTGTCGGCATTCTGGTTCTTATTTATAGTGATAATTATATGTCTCATGATCAAGGATATTTGAGATTTTTTGCTTATATGACTCTTTTTAATATTTCAATGTTGGGATTAGTTACTAGTTCGAATTTGATACAAATTTATGTTTTTTGGGAATTGGTTGGAATGTGTTCTTATTTATTAATAGGCTTTTGGTTCACACGTCCTATTGCGGCAAATGCTTGTCAAAAAGCATTTGTAACTAATCGTGTAGGGGATTTTGGTTTATTATTGGGAATTTTAGGTCTTTATTGGATAACGGGTAGTTTGGAATTTCGGGATTTGTTTCAAATAATAAATAACTTGATTTATAAAAATGAAGTTAATATTTTTTTTGTTACTTTGTTTGCCCTCTTGCTATTTTGTGGCTCAGTTGCTAAATCCGCCCAATTTCCTCTTCATGTATGGCTACCAGATGCTATGGAAGGGCCTACTCCAATTTCCGCCCTTATACATGCTGCTACTATGGTAGCCGCGGGAATTTTTCTTGTGGCTCGACTTCTTCCTCTTTTCATAGTTCTACCTGCAATAATGAATGGAATAGCCTTTATAGGTATAATAACAGTAGTATTAGGAGCTACTTTAGCTATTGCTCAACAAGATATTAAGAAAAATTTGGCCTATTCCACAATGTCTCAATTGGGTTATATGATGTTAGCTCTCGGTATGGGATCTTATCGAGCCGCTTTATTTCATTTGATTACTCATGCTTATTCAAAAGCATTGTTGTTTTTAGGATCTGGATCCATTATTCATTCAATGGAAGCTGTTGTCGGATATTCTCCAGCTAAAAGTCAAAATATGGTTCTTATGGGCGGTTTAACAAAACATGTACCAATTACAAAAAGTTCTTTTTTAGTGGGTACACTTTCTCTTTGCGGTATTCCACCTTTTGCCTGTTTTTGGTCTAAGGATGAGATTCTTAATGATAGTTGGTTGTATTCACCGATTTTTGCAATAATAGCTTGTTGCACAGGAGGATTAACTGCATTTTATATGTTTCGGATCTATTTACTTGTTTTTGAAGGATATTTAAACGTTCATTTTTTGAATTTCAATGGAAAAAAAAATAGTTCATTCTATTCAATATCTTTATGGGGGAAGAAAGAAGTAAAACAGAAATTAAAAAACAAAAATTTTTTCTTAGCTTTACTAAGAATGAAAAATAACGAAATGACTTCTTTTTTTATCCGGAAGATATATCCACATCGCATTAATCAAAATGTCAAAAACATAACACGTCTTTTTTTTGATATTAACTATTTTGGCACTAAAAAAACTGCTTGTTTATATCCTAATGAATCGGACAATACTATGCGATTTTCTATGCTTGTTTTAGTGCTCTTTACTTTATTCGTTGGGGCCATAGGAATTTCTTTCAGCCAAAAAGGAATAGATTTGGATATATTATCAAAATTGTTAATTCCGTTTATAGACCTTTTACATAAAAATTCAAAAAATTTTGTGGATTGGTATGAATTTTTGACAAACGCAACTTTTTCGGTGATTCTAATTTTTTTAGGAATATTTATAGCGTCTTTTTTTTACAAACCGGTTTATTCATATTTCCAAAATTTGAATTTATTAAATTTATTTGAAAAAACTGTTCTTAATAAAAATGTTGCTGATAATTTTCAAAATGTCATATATGATTGGTCGTATAATCGTGGTTATATAGATGTTTTTTTTGATATATCTTTAATTACGAGTGTAAGAAAATTAGTGAAATTCAATTATTTTTTTGATAAAAAAATAATT